GTTAATGTAGCTTAATACTACCAAAGCAAGGCACTGAAAATGCCTAGATGGGTTTTCAACCCCATAAACAATTAAAGATTTGGTCCTAGTCTTTTTATTGGTTATTAGCAAAACTACACATGCAAGCATCTACATACCAGTGAGAATACCCTTCGACATTCATAGAACTCAAAGGAGTGGGTATCAAGCACACTAAAAAGTAGCTCAAGACACCTTGCTCAGCCACACCCCCACGGGATACAGCAGTGATTAAAATTTAGCAATGAACGAAAGTTTGACTAAGTTATGCTATTAAGGGTTGGTAAATATCGTGCCAGCCACCGCGGTCATACGATAGACCCAAATCAATAAGCACTCGGCGTAAAGCGTGTCATACTTTTACAATTACAATAAGGCTAAAACCTAACTAAGCTGTAAAAAGCCATAGTTACAATAAAACTAAATGACGAAAGTAACCTTATTACCCTAATTCAGACACGAAAGCTAAGATCCAAACTGAGATTAGATACCTCACTATGCTTAGCCGTAAACCTAATGAATTCAAAACAAAACAAAATTCTTCGCCCGAGAACTACTAGCAATTGCCTAAAACTCAAAGGACTTGACGGTGCTTTATATCCATCTAGAGGAGCCTGTTCTATAATCGATAAACCCCGATATACCTCACCATCTATTGCAACTCAGCCTATATACCGCCATCTTCAGCAAACCTTAACAAAGGACAGAAGTAAGCACAATAATTCTACCATAAAAACGTTAGGTCAAGGTGTAGCCCATGAGATGGGAAGAAATGGGCTACATTTTCTGAACCAGAACATATTCACGCTAACTAACATGAAACCTGTTAGTCAAAGGAGGATTTAGTAGTAAATTAAGAATAGAGAGCTTAATTGAATAGAGCAATGAAGCGCGTACACACCGCCCGTCACCCTCCTCAACCTATCAAATCGTACCATACCTAAACCAATGTAAAGATACTAGAGGAGATAAGTCGTAACAAGGTAAGCATACTGGAAAGTGTGCTTGGAAAAACCAAAATGTAGCTCAAACACAAAGCATCTGGCCTACGCCCAGAAGATTTCGTATCCGAACATTTTGAACAAAAACTAGCCCAAACTTCCACTCACATAACTAAAACTCCATATTAACCAAAACATTTACAACCATGAAGTATAGGTGATAGAAACATGCATCTTGGCGCTATAGAAAAAGTACCGCAAGGGAATGATGAAAGATTATTTTAAAGTAATAAAAAGCAAAGATTTTACCTTATACCTTTTGCATAATGAATTAGCTAGAATAAATCTAACAAGGCGAACATAAGCTAGATACCCCGAAACCAGACGAGCTACCTAAAAACAGTTTTCAGAACGAACCCGTCTATGTAGCAAAATAGTGGGAAGATTTCTAGGTAGCGGTGAAAAACCTACCGAGCCTGGTGATAGCTGGTTGTCCAGACACGAATCTTAGTTCTACCTTATATTTTACCCAAATAAACAAAACTACACCTGTAAATATGAGGAATAGCCTAAAGAGGGACAGCTCTTTAGACCAAGGATACAACCTCCAATAGAGAATAAGCCCAAACATAATTGCTCAGTAGGCCTGAAAGCAGCCACCAATAAAGAAAGCGTTAAAGCTCTACAATACCTTTTTCCCAATTCCAACAGCAAGTAAAATTTCCTATCCTTACAACTGGACAATTCTATAAAATTATAGAAGTAATTATGCTAGTATTAGTAATGAGAAACTAAATTCTCCAAGCACAAACTTACATCTCTTCATCAACCAAAGATAATTAACACCATGGTAGAATAAACCACCTACATCAACCTACCTACCAAAAAAATGTTAATCCAACAAGGGAGTGCTACCAAGGAAAGATTAAAAGAAGTAAAAGGAACTCGGCAAACACAAACCCCGCCTGTTTACCAAAAACATCACCTCTAGCATAAAAAGTATTAGAGGCACTGCCTGCCCAGTGACTTACGTTCAACGGCCGCGGTACTCTGACCGTGCAAAGGTAGCATAATCATTTGTTCTCTAATTGGGGACTCGCATGAATGGCCAAACGAGGGTTTAACTGTCTCTCACTTCCAATCCATGAAATTGACCTTCCCGTGAAGAGGCGGGAATAATATAATAAGACGAGAAGACCCTATGGAGCTTCAATCTAAAACCCAACACTTAAAATAAACTACTCCCAAGTAGCCAACCACAAAGTTCTCCTGAGTTAAAGATTTCGGTTGGGGTGACCTCGGAGCACAAAACAACCTCCGAATGATCTAGGCCTAGACTAACTAGTCAAAGCAACAATAATCACAAATTGACCCATAATTTGATCAACGAACCAAGTTACCCTAGGGATAACAGCGCAATCCTATTCAAGAGTCCTTATCGACAATAGGGTTTACGACCTCGATGTTGGATCAGGACATCCAAATGGTGCAGCAGCTATTAATGGTTCGTTTGTTCAACGATTAAAGTCCTACGTGATCTGAGTTCAGACCGGAGCAATCCAGGTCGGTTTCTATCTATTAAAAATTTCTCCCAGTACGAAAGGACAAGAGAAATGGAGCCAACCTAACAAATGTGCTCCCAGCAAACAGATGAATTATATCTAAATCTAATACTCACCTTACAAATCCAAGCCCAAGAACAGGGCTAAGTTAAGGTGGCAGAGCCCGGTAATTGCATAAAACTTAAAACTTTACTATCAGAGGTTCAACTCCTCTTCTTAACAATAATGCTCATCTTCAACCTACTCCTAGTAATCGTCCCGGTACTCCTAGCCATGGCATTCTTGACTTTAGCCGAACGAAAAATACTAGGGTACATACAACTACGTAAAGGCCCAAATATCATCGGACCTTTTGGTCTACTTCAACCATTTGCCGACGCACTAAAATTATTCCTAAAAGAACCACTACGCCCACTAACCTCATCCACACTCCTATTCATATTATCCCCTACCCTAGCCCTAACAATCGCAACTACCATGTGAACTCCCCTCCCCACACCCATACCCCTTGCCAACATTAACATAGGCATACTATTCATCCTAGCCACATCCAGCCTCTCAGTATACTCTATTCTATGATCTGGATGAGCATCCAACTCAAAATACGCTTTAATCGGAGCACTACGAGCCGTCGCACAAACAATTTCATACGAAGTTACCCTAGCCATCATCGTCCTAACCATTCTCATATTCAACGGCTCATTCAACCTCATTACACTTATAATCACACAAGAATTCATATGAATAATTGTATTCTCATGACCACTAGCAATAATATGATATACCTCCACACTAGCCGAAACAAACCGGACACCATTCGACCTAATAGAAGGAGAATCTGAACTCGTATCGGGCTTTAACGTAGAATATGCAGCCGGCCCATTCGCCCTATTCTTTATAGCCGAATATACCAATATCATTACAATAAACGCCCTCACTTCTTCACTATTCCTAGGATCTTCCTACCAATTATTCAAGTCAGAGTATTTCACCATAACTTTTTCATCAAAAATCACCTGCCTTACAATAACATTCCTATGAGTACGAGCATCATACCCCCGATTTCGATATGACCAACTCATACATTTATTATGAAAAAATTTCTTACCAATGACCCTGGCCATATGCGCATGACACACCATCGTTCCCATTATTCTCTCATGCATCCCTCCACAAACATAGAAATATGTCTGATAATAGAGTTACTTTGATAGAGTAAATTATAGAGGTTTAAATCCTCTTATTTCTAGAACCTTAGGTCTCGAACCCAATCTTAAGACTCCAAAAATCTTCGTGCTACCAAATACACCACATTCTACCAGTAAGGTCAGCTAATTAAGCTATCGGGCCCATACCCCGAAAATGTTGGTTTAAACCCTTCCCATACTAATCAATCCCCTAACCCACTCAACCATCCTATTCACCCTAATATCCGGTACAGCCATCGTAATAACTAGCTCCCACTGATTATTAACCTGGGCTGGCCTAGAAATAAGCATATTATCAATCATCCCCCTAATAACCAACAATAACAATCCACGCTCAACAGAAGCCTCAGCCAAATATTTCCTAATCCAAGCTACAGCCTCCATGGTACTCATAATAGCAATCATTTCCAACTTTTACCTGACCGGCCACTGAATAATCACTACAGACATGAGCTTCACAACATCTACAATAACTACTATAGCGCTTCTAATAAAATTAGGCCTAGCACCATTCCACTTCTGAATACCAGAAGTTACCCAAGGAGCACCCCTCCCATCAGGGATACTCCTCCTCACATGACAAAAAATTGCACCTATAACTATCCTCGTCCAAATCTCCCCCTCAATCAACCAAAACCTAATCCTCATATCCGCCCTCCTATCTATCCTACTAGGAGGTTGAGGGGGACTTAATCAAACACAACTTCGAAAAATCCTAGCCTACTCCTCAATCGCCCACATAGGATGAATAGCAGCAATCCTAACATACAACCCCACACTAGCCATACTAAACCTTCTCATCTACGTTATACTTACAGCCACCCTATTTATACTATTCATGCTCAACTCAAACACCACAATCCTATCCTTAACCCTCCTGTGAAATAAAAAACCAGTAATCCTACTAATCTCGTCCATTACCCTGATGTCATTAGGAGGATTGCCTCCTTTAATGGGCTTCCTACCCAAATGACTCATTGTTCAAGAACTAGTAAAAAATCAAAACATTATCCTCCCCACAGTAATATCAATAATAGCCCTACTAAACCTATATTTTTACATACGATTGATGTACTCCATGTCAATGACCATATTTCCCTCCATCAACAACCTAAAAATATCATGACAACACAACAACAAAAAAAACAACTCACTCCTACCGCTCCTATTTGTCCTATCCACTATATCAATCCCCCTAGCCCCCATCCTATACATTATAGACTAGAAATTTAGGTTACATAGACCAAGAGCCTTCAAAGCCCTGAGAAAGTCACAAGACTTAATTTCTGAATATTAAGGATTGCAAGAATTTATCTTACATCTATTGAACGCAAATCAACCACTTTAATTAAGCTAAATCCTCACTAGACCGATGGGCTTTTATCCCATAAAAATTTAGTTAACAGCTAAATACCCTAAACAACTGGCTTCAATCTACTTCTCCCGCCGTAAGGAAAAAAAGGCGGGAGAAGTCCCGGCAGGATTGAAGCTGCTTCTTTGAATTTGCAATTCAATATGTTAATACACCTCGGAACCTGGTAAAAAGGGGTATCACCCCTGTCTTTAGATTTACAGTCTAATGCTTACTCTCAGCCATCTTACCTACTAATGTTCATCAATCGTTGATTATTCTCAACTAACCATAAAGACATCGGAACACTATACCTTTTATTCGGTGCCTGAGCTGGGATAGTAGGTACAGCCTTAAGCCTACTAATTCGAGCTGAATTAGGGCAACCAGGAACCCTTCTAGGTGATGATCAAATTTATAATGTGATCGTTACAGCCCACGCATTCGTAATAATCTTCTTTATAGTAATACCTATTATGATTGGAGGATTTGGGAATTGATTAGTACCCTTAATAATTGGAGCACCTGACATAGCCTTTCCCCGAATAAACAACATGAGCTTCTGACTCCTACCCCCATCATTCCTACTCCTGTTAGCCTCATCAACAATTGAAGCCGGAGCAGGAACAGGATGAACAGTTTACCCGCCCTTAGCTGGAAACCTAGCTCACGCCGGTGCATCTGTCGACTTGACAATCTTCTCTCTACACCTGGCAGGAGTCTCATCAATTTTAGGTGCAATCAACTTTATTACCACTATTATTAACATAAAACCCCCTGCAATATCACAATACCAAACACCACTGTTTGTATGATCTGTGTTGATTACAGCCGTATTACTTCTGCTCTCACTTCCAGTCCTAGCCGCAGGTATTACCATGCTATTAACGGATCGTAATCTAAACACAACTTTCTTCGACCCTGCAGGAGGGGGAGATCCTATCCTTTACCAACACTTATTCTGATTTTTCGGCCACCCGGAAGTCTATATCCTTATCTTACCCGGATTTGGGATAATCTCCCATATCGTAACATACTACTCAGGAAAAAAAGAACCATTCGGATATATAGGAATAGTCTGAGCTATAATATCGATTGGTTTCCTGGGCTTTATCGTCTGAGCCCACCATATATTTACAGTAGGAATAGACGTAGATACTCGAGCATACTTTACATCAGCAACAATAATTATTGCTATTCCAACTGGAGTAAAAGTATTCAGCTGACTCGCAACACTTCACGGCGGTAATATTAAATGATCCCCCGCAATAATATGAGCACTGGGCTTCATCTTCCTTTTCACAATTGGAGGATTAACAGGAATTGTCCTATCAAACTCATCCCTAGACATTATCCTGCACGACACATACTATGTAGTAGCCCATTTCCACTATGTCCTCTCCATAGGAGCAGTATTCGCCATCATAGGTGGATTTGTACACTGATTCCCTCTCTTTTCCGGATATACATTAAACGACACGTGAGCAAAAATCCAATTTATTGTAATATTTGTAGGAGTAAATCTAACATTTTTTCCACAACACTTTCTAGGTCTATCAGGTATACCTCGACGATATTCGGACTACCCAGATGCTTATACCACATGAAATATGGTATCCTCAATAGGATCCTTTATCTCTTTAACAGCTGTAATTCTAGCAGTATTTATAGTATGAGAAGCCTTCGCTTCAAAACGCGAAGTAGCAACGGTAGAATTATCTTCAACAAATCTGGAATGACTGTATGGATGTCCTCCACCATACCACACATTTGAGGAACCTGCCTATGTAAAAATTAACTAAAACCTGAGAAAGGAAGGAATCGAACCCCCTAAAACTAGTTTCAAGCCAGCCCCATAACCATTATGACTTTCTCATTTAACAAAGATATTAGTAAAATAATTACATAACCTTGTCAAGGTTAACTTACAGGTTTAACCCCTGTATATCTTTATGGCCCAACCTTCCCAACTAGGAATGCAAGACGCCTCTACCCCAATTATAGAGGAGTTATCATTCTTTCATGACCACACTCTTATAATCATCATTCTCATTAGTGCTATAGTACTCTACATCATTACACTGATATTATCTACGAAACTAACCCATACCAACGTCACAGACGCTCAAGAGGTAGAAATCATCTGAACAATCCTCCCAGCAATCATTCTGATTGCCATTGCCCTACCATCACTTCGAATTCTTTATGTTATAGATGAAGTCTACGACCCATCCATAACCATGAAAGCACTAGGCCACCAATGATACTGAAGCTATGAGTATACAGACTTCGAAAAACTTTGCTTTGACTCCTATATAACTCCATCATCCGACCTAATACCAGGAGAACTACGACTACTCGAGGTAGATAACCGAGTAGTACTTCCCATAGAATTACCCATCCGACTACTAGTTACATCCGAAGATGTACTCCACTCATGGGCAGTCCCGTCCCTAGGACTTAAAACTGACGCCATCCCAGGGCGCCTTAATCAAATCACTCTACTAGCCACACGACCAGGCCTATACTACGGCCAGTGTTCCGAAATCTGCGGTTCCAATCACAGCTTCATACCCATCGTACTAGAACTTGTACCCTATTATCATTTCCAAGCCTGAACAGTTACCATACTATAACTAATACCACATTCCCCCGGTAAAACAAGACCCTCATATAACTTTAACTCTAACCCACAAAACATTACGAAGCTAACTTAGCATTAACCTTTTAAGTTAAAGATTGGAAAACTGTTTTCCCGTGATGAACATGCCACAACTTGATACATCAACATGACTAATTACCATTATCTCTACTATCATTACATTATTCACTTTTTTCCAAATAAAAATCGTTACCTTTAACTTCCCACCAAAACCTGAACCCAAAGACTTAAAAACCAATGTAACCAAAACCCCTTGAGAAAACAAATGAACGAAAACCTATTCTCCTCCTTCGCTACCCCTTCAATAATAGGCCTGCCTGTTGTTATCCTAATCATCCTATTTCCCATCATCTTATTTAAAAACCCAGCTCGATTGACAAATAACCGACTCATCTCGCTACAGACATGAATAGTTAAACTAGTCACAAAACAAATAATAGCAATTCACAATAAAAAAGGACAAACCTGGTCCCTATTACTAATATCCTTGATTACATTTATCAGCTCAACCAATCTACTCGGTCTCCTACCCTACTCGTTCACCCCTACAACCCAATTATCAACCAACCTAGCCATAGCTATCCCCCTATGAGCCGGAACCGTAGTACTCGGCTTCCGACACAAAACCAAATCATCATTGGCTCACTTCCTACCCCAAGGTACTCCTACCCCCCTAATCCCCATACTAATTATAATCGAAACAGTGAGCCTACTAATTCAACCGGTAGCCCTAGCTGTACGACTCACAGCTAACATCACAGCCGGACACCTACTTATGCACCTAATTGGTAGCGCAACACTAGGACTAATACTTATCAGCCTACCTACTGCTACAATTACATTTATCCTGCTAATTCTATTAACAGTATTAGAACTTGCCGTAGCCTTTATCCAAGCCTACGTATTTACTTTATTGGTCAGCCTGTACCTACATGACAATGCCTAATGACCCACCAAACACATCCTTACCATATAGTTAATCCCAGCCCCTGACCCTTAACGGGAGCCCTATCCGCTCTACTATTAACCTCAGGGTTAGCACTCTGATTCCATTTCAACTCAACAACAGTATTAATTATAGGTGTACTCACAAACCTAATAACCATATATCAATGATGACGAGACGTAGTACGAGAAAGTACATATCAAGGACACCACACATTTAACGTACAAAAAGGCCTACGTTACGGGATAATCCTTTTCATCGTCTCTGAAGTCCTATTTTTTACAGGGTTTTTCTGAGCTTTCTACCATTCAAGCCTCGCCCCCACTCACGACCTAGGAGGTTCATGACCCCCAACAGGCATCACTCCCCTAAACCCATTAGAAGTACCCTTACTGAACACTTCCGTCCTTCTAGCATCCGGAGTCTCAATTACCTGAGCCCACCATAGCCTAATAGAAGGGAACCGTACACAAATAATCCAAGCCCTGTCTATCACGATTATCCTAGGCCTATATTTTACATTCCTACAAACCTCAGAATACTTCGAAACGCCCTTTACAATTTCCGATGGAATTTACGGATCCACATTCTTCGTAGCCACAGGCTTCCACGGCCTACATGTAATTATTGGATCCACATTCCTGATAGTATGTCTACTCCGTCAACTAATTTACCACTTTACCTCCCAACACCATTTTGGATTCGAAGCAGCCGCATGGTACTGACATTTCGTAGATGTAGTATGACTATTCCTATATGTCTCCATTTATTGATGAGGTTCCTACTTTCTTAGTATTATTCAGTACATTTGACTTCCAATCATATAGATCTGGCCCCACCCAGAAGAAAGTAATAAACATTATCCTAATTCTATTGACCAACATATCAATTATAACAATTCTAGTCACCATAGCCTTCTGATTACCACAACTATACTCCTCACAAGAGAAACTAAGCCCCTACGAATGCGGATTTGACCCAATAGGATCCGCCCGCTTACCATTCTCAATAAAATTCTTCATAGTCGCAATCACCTTCCTGTTATTCGACCTAGAAATTGCGCTCTTACTACCCCTCCCGTGAGCCTCACAAACTAACTACCTCAACCTCATGGCATTAACAGCATTAGCCCTAATCTCAATCCTAGCTCTGGGATTGGCCTACGAATGATACCAAAAAGGATTAGAATGAAATGAATATGGTAATTAGTTTAAACAAAAACAAATGATTTCGACTCATTAAATTATGACATGTCATAATTACCAACTATGTCCCTAATTTATATTAACATAATCCTAGCTTTCACAGTAACCCTCCTGGGAACTATAATCTACCGCTCTCACCTAATATCCTCCCTACTATGCCTAGAAGGTATAATATTATCCGTATTCACCTTTGGGACTTTGGTCATCCTAAACTCTTTCCACATTCTGTCCTTTATACTGCCAATTACTCTACTAGTTTTCGCTGCCTGTGAAGCAGCAGTCGGACTAGCCTTGCTAGTAATAGTATCAGGTTCATACGGACTTGACCATGTAAAAAACCTAAGCCTGCTGAAATGTTAAAAATTATTATCCCCACAATCATACTTATTCCCTTAACATGATGCTCTAAAAACAATATAATCTGAATTAACTCATCCATATACAGCTTAATAATTAGCCTAGTATGCATACTCACCCTAAGCCAAAGCCAACTATGCGGATTAAACTTCTCACAAACATTCTCCTCAGATCACCTATCAACCCCCCTGCTTATATTAACAACCTGACTCCTTCCCCTAATGATTATAGCAAGCCAACATCACTTATCAAAAGAATCATGAACCCGAAAAAAATCCTATATTACAATGTTAGTCTCACTTCAAACTTTCCTAATTATAACATTCTCAGCTACAGAACTAACCCTATTCTACATCCTATTTGAAGCAACCTTAATTCCAACCCTAATTATCATCACACGGTGAGGAAATCAAACAGAGCGACTAAATGCCGGATTATATTTCTTATTCTATACTCTCACAGGGTCACTCCCCCTCCTAATTGCACTAATTTACTTATATAACTCTCTATACTCACTCAACTTTCTCCTATTTTTCTACCAATACAAACTAACATACCTATCCTGATCCCACAGCCTTCTATGACTAGCATGCATCATAGCCTTTATAGTAAAAATACCATTATACGGACTACACCTATGACTACCCAAAGCCCACGTAGAAGCCCCTATTGCAGGATCAATAGTACTAGCAGCCGTATTACTAAAACTAGGAGGCTACGGCATAATACGAATCTCGCTAATCCTCGACCCCATAACCGAATCCATATCATACCCATTCATTCTATTATCACTATGAGGCATAGTAATGACCAGTGCCATTTGCTTACGCCAAACCGACCTAAAATCACTAATCGCTTATTCATCCGTAAGTCACATGGCATTAGTTATTGTAGCCATCATAATCCAATCCCCGCTAAGCTATATAGGGGCAACCACCCTAATAATTGCACATGGCCTAACATCATCAATGCTTTTCTGCCTCGCAAACTCAAATTACGAACGAACCCATAGCCGAACTATAATTCTAGCCCGAGGACTACAAACCATACTTCCATTAATAGCCTCCTGATGAGTAATAGCAAGCCTATCAAATCTAGCTCTACCCCCATCAATTAACCTAATAGGAGAGCTGCTAGTAATCCTAGCATCCTTTTCATGGTCAAAACCCACCATTACCCTCATAGGCCTAAACATAACAATTACAGCTCTTTATACCCTGTACATATTCACTACCACACAACGAGGTAAATTAACTTACAATACAAACAATATCACCCCTTCATTCACACGAGAAAACTCACTAATGCTCATACACCTTCTACCCCTACTTCTATTGACCACTAACCCAAAATTCATCCTTGGCATTATATACTGTGAATATAGTTTACAAAAACATTAGACTGTGAATCTAAAAACAGAAGCTAAAACCTTCTTATTTACCAAGAATGAAAGCAAGAACTGCTAATTCATGCAACCATACCTAACAAATATGGCATTCTTAACTTTTAAAGGATAGTAGTAATCCGTTGGTCTTAGGAACCAAAAAATTGGTGCAACTCCAAATAAAAGTAATTAACCTCTTTTTCTCCTCAATCCTGATAACCTTGATCTTACTCTTTCTTCCAATCGTACTAATCCCCACACCCATTTACAAATCAATCACATACCCCATTTACATTACATCCCTAATTAAACTAGCCTTCGCACTAAGCTTAATCCCAATGATAATTTTCCTAGACTCAGGCCAAGAAATCATCATCTCTAACTGACACTGAGTATCAGTACAAAATACCAAATTAATACTGAGCTTCAAACTAGATTATTTCTCAATAGTATTTATTCCCGTAGCACTGTTCGTGACATGATCCATCATAGAGTACTCCCTATGATATATAAACTCCGACCCTAACATTAACCGATTCTTTATATATTTATTGACTTTCCTGATCACAATACTAATCCTAGTAACAGCCAACAATCTATTCCAGCTATTCATTGGTTGAGAAGGTGTAGGAATTATATCTTTCCTCCTAATCGGATGATGATACGGACGAACTGACGCTAACACCGCAGCCATACAAGCCATTCTCTATAACCGAATTGGTGATATCGGACTAGTTCTGTCCATAGCATGATTCCTCACAAATCTTAACGCATGAGAACTTCAACAGATGTTTATACTTGACGAAAAAACTAATACCCTACCCTTATTAGGACTACTTCTAGCAGCAACCGGAAAATCAGCCCAATTTGGACTACACCCCTGACTCCCCTCTGCAATGGAAGGACCAACACCAGTATCAGCCCTACTCCACTCAAGCACTATAGTTGTAGCAGGAATCTTCCTACTAATCCGATTTCACCACTTAACAACCAACAACACCATCATCCTAAACATAATATTATGCTTAGGAGCAATCACAACCCTCTTCACCGCCATCTGCGCACTAACACAAAACGACATCAAAAAAATCGTAGCATTCTCAACCTCAAGTCAATTAGGTCTAATAATGGTCACACTAGGAATAAACCAACCCCACCTAGCCTTCATACACATCTGCACCCACGCATTTTTCAAAGCCATACTATTCCTATGCTCTGGCTCAATTATCCATAACCTAAACAACGAACAAGACATTCGAAAAATAGGAGGACTAGCCAAATCCATACCAATCACCACCTCTTCCCTAATCACCGGAAGCCTTGCCCTCACGGGCATGCCTTTCTTAACAGGATTTTACTCAAAGGACTTAATCATCGAATCCATCAATACATCGTACACAAACGCCTGAGCCCTGACAATTACTCTAATCGCCACCTCCATAACAGCCGCCTATAGCACCCGCATAATTTTCTTCGCCCTGCTCGGACAACCTCACTTTCTCCCCCTAATTACCATCAACGAAAACAGCTCACCCCTTACTAACCCCATTAAACGTCTCCTAATAGGAAGCATTCTAGCCGGATATTTAATTACTAATAACCTTAACCCTACAAACATCCCACAACTCACGATACCAGTATACCTAAAATTAACAGCACTTGTCATTACCCTAATCGGATTCTATATCGCAACAGAACTAGCTATATTCTCCTTCACCCTAAAATCGAACCGCCCATCCAAACTATACAACTTCTCAACCACACTAGGCTACTATCCCTCTATTATACACCGATCCCAACCACAACTTAACCTAAACATCAGCCAAAACGTATCATCAGCCCTAATTGACTCCACCTGACTAGAAAAACTAATCCCAAAAAACATCTCAATAAACCACATATATGCCTCAACTCATACATCGAACCAAACAGGCCTAATCAAACTATACTTTCTATCATTCCTTACATCCTTAACCCTAGCAACTATTATAATCATCTAACTATCCCGAGTAATCTCAATAACAATAAGAATACTTACAAACAAAACTCACCCACTTAAAACCAGTAACCAACATCCATAAGTATATATAGCGGCTACACCAGCAGAGTCCTCATAAACCAATCCAACATCTTCAGCCTCATAAATAATTCAATCATACTTATCCTTGGAATCCACAATAATATCAGCCCCACCACCATATACACCCCACATATACAACACAAACTCCAACAATAAAGCAACAACAAACGCTCCCAACACAACAACATTAGACTTTAATGAATCAGGATACTCCTCTGCAGCCATCGCTGTAGTATAACCAAACACCACCAACATACCCCCCAAATAAACTAAAAAAACTAACAACCCCAGAAAAGAACCCCCATAACCCAACACAATACCACAACCAACCCCGCCCCCAATTACCAAACCTAACCCCCCATAAATTGGAGAAGGTTTCGAAGAAACTCCAACAAAACTTAAAACAAAAACAATACTTAACAGATAAATAATATACGTTAATATCATAGTTCCTACTTGGCACTTTCCAAGACCAAAGACATGAAAAATCATCGTTGTACTTCAACTATAGAAACCAAATGACCAACACACGAAAAACGCACCCCCTAGCAAAGATTGTTAATAACTCATTCATTGACCTACCAACACCCTCCAACATTTCATCATGATGAAACTTCGGCTCATTACTGGGACTATGCTTAATTACACAAATCATTACAGGATTATTCCTATCAATACACTACACACCCGACACATCAACAGCATTTTCATCCGTAGCCCATATTTGCCGAGACGTTAATTACGGCTGGCTAATCCGATATCTGCACGCAAACGGAGCCTCAATATTCTTCATCTGCTTGTTTATCCATGCAGGACGAGGTTTATACTACGGCTCCTACATGCTAACAGAGACATGAAACATCGGAATCATCCTCTTACTAATCACAATAGCCACCGCCTTCATAGGATACGTCTTACCATGAGGACAAATATCCTTCTGAGGCGCAACAGTAATCACAAACCTTCTATCAGCTATTCCCTACATCGGCACAGATATCGTAGAATGAATTTGAGGCGGCTTCTCAGTTGATAAAGCCACATTAAACCGATTCTTCGCCTTCCACTTTATCCTTCCCTTCATCATCGCAGCCCTAGCCATAGTCCACTTACTTTTCCTACACGAAACAGGCTCTAATAATCCATCAGGGTTACCATCAGACTCAGATAAAATCCCCTTTCACCCATACTTCACAATTAAAGATATCTTAGGAATCATCGCACTAGCAGCCATCCTCATATCCCTAGTCCTATTCTCCCCAGACATTCTAGGAGACCCTGACAATTATATTCCAGCAAACCCACTAGTCACCCCTCCCCATATCAAACCAGAATGATATTTCCTATTTGCCTACGCCATTCTACGGTCTATCCCAAACAAATTAGGAGGTGTTATTGCCTTAGTCATGTCCATCCTCATCCTCATAATCATGCCCATCATCCACAACTCAAAACAACGAAGCCTTACATTCCGACCCATTAGCCAACTCGCATTCTGAATCCTAGTCGCAGATCTATTAACACTAACATGAATTGGGGGTCAACCAATCGAATATCCGTTCATAATAATCGGACAACTAGCATCAACCCTCTACTTCTCATCTATCTTAATTCTTATACCAACAACTAGCATACTAGAAAACAAATTACTTAAATGAAGAGTCCTTATAGTATAATCAATTACCCTGACCTTGTAAATCAGAAATGAGCCCAACCAGGCTCTAAGGACATTCAAGGAAGAAGAACACACTTCACCATCAACACCCAAAGCTGAAATTCTATTTAAACTATTCCTTGATAAGCCACCCACCCACAAACCAAACTTTCAAGTGCTATGTCAGTTCCCGCACCAACCCTACAACCCATATAAATCTCCTAACCATAGCACTAAACCAAACCCATGTACTTCTTGCATGTCATGCTAGCCAACATAAACAATATCCACCACTCTGTACAACCCATGTATATGTATATCGTGCATAATATTATATTCCCCATGCATATAAGCAAGTACATATACCTATATACGTACATAATACATAATATTATTAATCGTACATAGCGCATACAGTCATAAACCTTTCTCGAGACCATGACTATCCCTGTCAAAAGTTGGTCCGTTCGTCTAGCATCCTCCGTGAAACCATCAACCCGCCCACCAGGTATCCCTCTTCTCGCTCCGGGCCCATAAAACTTGGGGGTAGCTATACTGAAACTATATCTGACATCTGGTTCTTACTTCAGGGCCATAAAATTCGGCTCGCCCATTCGTTCCCCTTAAATAAGACATCTCGATGGACTAATGACTAATCAGCCCATGATCACACATAACTGTGGTGTCATGCATTTGGTATTTTTTTAATTTTAGGATGCTGTGACTCAGCATAGCCGTCAAGGCATGGTCGCAGGCAATTCAGCTGTAGCTGGACTTTAATCTAAGATTACCGATCCCCATATAAACCATGAGGTGTATTCTTTCCATGCTCGATGGACATATGAAAATTTCAGTACACACATACGCACACACGCACACGTGCACACGCACACGTGCACACGCACACGTGCACACGCACACGTGCACACGCACACGTGCACACGCACACGTGCACACGCACACGTGCACACGCACACGCACACGCACACACGCATACGCACACGCACACGCACACACGCATACGCACACGCACACGCACACACGCATACGCACACGCACGCACGCGCACGCACGCACGCGCACGCACGCACGCATACGCACACGCACACCCTATAATCCCAATATAATTTACACATGCTTTCCTTAATCAAACCCCCCCTCCCCCCGTAACTCTTATATTTTACTCCAAACACACTATATAATCATCCCTTGCCAAACCCCAAAAACAAGAGATCAAATATACAAACTGAAGCAATAAGAGTCCTGTATTAAATTCAATTATAATTTCATCTACAAGCATATTTTTACCCCACCCCCTATCAAAATGATTTTCAAAAACACCCCTTTTTCCAGCAATAGTATATATCTAATGGGCTAAAATCGGGCCCTTCTATTTATATGGTTAATAAAATATGCGACAATACTGACATAGCACTTGAAAGCACCAATACAGAAAGGAACTAGGAACACAACGAAACACATTTAACCAGCCCATTAACAAAACCATGCCG